TCCAGAAGATGTTAATCGTAAGCAAGAAGATTGTTTACGAAGAAACAACAAGAAAAATTCATATTCTGATACATAAGAGTTATATAGGAATCGAAATAGTCTTTTATTTTCTTTTGAAAATAGAAAAAAGGATTTCATTGAAGTAATAAGACTATTCCAATTCGAATAACAGTTGAGAAAGAATCGCAATAAATGCAAAGATGGAACATCTTTGATCCGGTATTCAAGGAGTTGAACCAAGATTTCTAAATGGATAGGATAGGGTATTTCTATATGTGATAGATAATCTAAATGCAAAAATTTGTCTTCTAAAAAAGGAAAGAGTGAATGAATAGACTGTAAATTTTGAAACTTTGGTATTTTTTTTTCTTCTGGACAAGATAATCCTACTAGTGGGAATGGGATTTCTACAACGATCGCAAACCCCTCAGATAGAATCTGAGAATAAAACTCAGAATACAAATAATTGGTGTGATCCAACAATCGATCTTGGTTAGGACGATTAGCCGAATTTCTCAAAAAATTCTGCTGATACATTCGAATAATTAAACGTTTCACAAGTAGTGAACTAAATTTCTTGTTATTACAACGAAGAATTTCCACAGGTTCAGAACCTTTTAATCCATAATCATAGGCAAATGCATAAATATATTCCTGAAAGAGAAGTGGGTAGATGAAGTATTGTTGACGAGATTTCTGTTTTTCTGAATACTCTTCGAATTTTTCCATTTGTATTTCTACTTGAATCAGAGAAAAAAGTATTTCTCGGTTTATCAAATGATGATACATAGTGCAATATGGTCAAAACAGGATGTTGCATTTTTTAATACAAACCCTGGAAAGAAGTCTAATCCATAGATCTTTTCTTTTTTAGCTCCTTTTCTATCGAATTCGTTTTTGTTTGTTTTAATTACAAAAAAAGAACAATTTTTTTTTATTTTTGCAGGCCAATCGCTCTTTTGACTTTGGAAAACAGTGTTTTTATCAATATACTGTTTCTTTTACACATTCAATTCATAACATTCCTTTTCAATCCATAATCAAGAATAATTAGGATTTCTAAAAAAAAGGTGAGGGGTCCACTGACAGTAAAACCCAACCTTTCCCCACATCAGGCACTAATCTATTTTTAACGTCTAATTAGATCGGGGAATCATTCCAATTAAGAAGTTAAGCTCGTTGCTTTTTATTTTACCAGAATTAGAACCAGGCTCTATCCATTTATTCGCTAGACCTAGAAAATCGGAATTTTTTTTTGAATCAAAAAATTCCGATTTTATTACGACATGCTATTTTTTCCCTTCATTACCTTTGAGGATCAGTCGTGGTCTTCTAGACTCTACCAAGAGTCTGGACGAATTTGTTGCTTCATCCAAATGTGTAAAAGATCATAGTCGCACTTAAAAGCCGAGTACTCTACCATTGAGTTAGCAACCCAGATAAAATAGGATCTTAGATACGATCGAAATCCAAAAATCGATGGAATTACACCGTACGCCCCTGTCAAAATATTGAATTAGCAAGACATCAAAAGAAAAATTTTAGCGCGCATTAAAAAAAATACACAAATACCAAAATGAACAGATCCGGTTAAATTTCACTAAGGTGAAAAAAGGAGCGGCTCCAATCACAATGGAAAAATTGTCGTTTTTTTAGCAATTTGAATTTCTTTAAATACAAAAATTTTGTATGAGAGTACATGCAAGGAGGACAACCCTATCATTTAGGCGAAGTGTAGACAGAAATACCTAACCTAATATTGAGTGACGATAAATAGATCCATCTATCTACAGATTCTATTTGTTCAATAGACCTTTGTCAATGTAAATACAAAGATAAGAAAAGCAATTAGATACAAAAAAAAAAAGAAAATATAGGCTTTTGTTGGATTGGCACGACATAAATGCAGCAAAAAAAATAGGACTAAGAAAGAGGCAAATTGTGTCTAAATAATTAAGCTAAATAATTAAGGGGTACTAGTGACCCTCTCTTACTTTATTCTTTATTTATTCATTTAGTTCTTCAATTAACTCAAAGTTCTTTCTTTTTCTTTATCGTTAAAGAATTCTGCCTTCCTTAAAATATCATAAACAGTTCTTGTAGGTTGAGCACCCTTTTCAAGGAAATAGAGAATAACTGGAACATTTAAACAAGTTTGATTCTTTATCGGATCATAAAAACCCACTTTTCGAAGATCTCTTCCTTCTCTTCGAGATCGAACATCAATTGCAACGATTCGATAGACAGCTTATTGGGATAGATGTAGATAAACAATGCCCCCCCTAGAAACGTATAGGAGGTTTTCTCCTCATACGGCTCGAGAAAATGATTCGAATCTCTATCTATAATACAAGTAGATAGAAATTAGACTATGACTTGCATTAATTTCCTTACAGAAAAGAGAAAATCAATTTCATTTATACTCATGACTCAAGTTGACTAATTTTGACTGACAAACTTGAAAAGAAAAATCCTTCGAAATTTTTTGAGTCGTCTATAAACTCTTTTCTTTATCTCGAACAAATTTACTTTTTTTCATTATTCTGATCTAATTCTATTGTTGAGACGGTTGAAAATCGCGTTTACTTGTTCCGGAATCCTTTATCTTTGATTTGTGAAATCCTTGGGTTTAGACATTACTTCGGGAATTCCTATTCTTTTTTCTCTCAAAAGGGCAGCAACATACCCTTTCTTTTTTTGTTATTTCCTTCGATAAAGCATTCCCCTCTTCTATAGAAATCGAATATGAACGATTAATTCTGATAGACTTTTAATCGAAAAAGTTTTTCCAATCTTCCAAAATTGGACTTTTTTCTTAATTTTAACCTTTCGATTTCTATATTAAGGATAAACTGACCTCTATTAAGGATAGACTGACAAAGTTGGCCTAATTTATTAGTTTTCACTAACCCTAGATTCTTTCCCTTGATAAAAAAAATTCTGTCCTCTCGAGCTCCATCGTATACTATTTACTTACAAACAACCCAGCGCCAATTCAATTCGGGACAAATAAAACAGACTATGTCGAGCTAAGAGCATTTTCATTATTATGGAAAATGATGGAGAGCAAAATCCACAATTGATCATGTCCTTCAAGTCGCACGTTGCTTTCTACCACATCGTTTTAAACGAAGTTTTACCATAACATTCCTCTAATTTTATTACAAAGTGGTATCGAAAATTGATCCAATATGGATGGAATCATGAATAGTCATTAGTCATTAGTTTTGTATACTAATTCAAACTTGCTTTCTATGAAGATAAAAGAAATAAGTATTTATCGGGGAAGACCCCGCAAAGATCCAATTTATTTAAACCCATATTCTATCATATGAATGAAACATACTTCGAAAAAGATGAATAAAAAAGTTTGCTTAAGACTTATTTATTATGGAATTTCCATCCTTAACAGAAAACTCGAGATGATCAATCCTAAAGTGAGAAGGATCTACTCTGTTTCTCCAATAAATAAACTGCCAATTTCTCCAATAAATAAACTACCAACCCCAAAAAAGTTTAATTAATTTAATTACTAATATATTTTTCTGTAACAAAAACAATTAACTATTAACCAAATAAACTATGCCAATGAAAAGATTGGCAGTTTTTTGGTAGTTAAAAAATTCTCATACTTCTTCGACTCGAGTAAAAAAAGAAAGAAAAAATAAAAAAGTATGATTTTTTTTCAATCAATTCGAAAGTCGAGTAGACAGAATATATGCATTTATCTCTAATCCTCGCGTTCCATTGATTTAGAAATGGATATTTGCAAATCAGATAATATCTAAAATAGAAAAATCGAGTCCCTATCCGTAGAATGGAAGCTCTTTTCTTTTTTCTCACGCCGATCTTGGTCAAAAGTTTTAAGGCCTGTGCTGAAACTAAAAACATCCTATTCTTTAATCTGGCCATGAAACATAGAATTAGGATACTCTCCTTTTTATTATTTTTTTTTACTTACTTTAGTTCGAGAAAAAGAAATAGGAGTACTTCTTTTCTTTCACATTGGGTGTCAAATGTATCCTTTAAGAATTTCCACTTCATGCATATGGAGTATAAAGTTTATCTAAGAAGTTCGAATTTCAAAACACATAAAAGATAATCAATTTGACTAGAAATGCATCTAATCTAAGAGTCCATAAGAGAGAATTATTCTCTTTAATAAACTTTTGTGTCGTGCAGGGCACAATACGATTCTATCTTTCGTTTCATCAGAAAAAAGAAAAAATCTGGGACGGAAGGACTCGAACCTCCGAGTAACGGGACCAAAACCCGCTGCCTTACCACTTGGCCACGCCCCATTTCTTTTATGCGACACTAATAAACAGTAGTGATTTATATATTATTCGTCAATCCCACTTCAATTACCTAAAAAATGAGGAATATTTTCTTGCTAGGATTCTAGACATACCGATAATATAGAATTCAAAAAATGCATTGATCATTACATGGAATTCTATTAAGATATTATATGAAAGTCGAATTTCTTCCATTCTCATTTGAGAATGCGAACACAAGGAGGTATTTTGTGTTTGGGAAAGTCTGAAGAAAAAAGGATTTTGAATCCCCTTTTCTTTTCCTTTTTCCCTTAGAAAAATAACTCAATCAAAATCCAATTATCTACTCTACAAGAACGAAATGCTTGTTATGCCTAATATACTTAGTTTAACCTGTATCTGTTTTAACTCTTTTCTTTATCCAAATCCAACTAGTTTTTTCTTCGCCAAATTACCCGAAGCTTATGCCATTTTCAACCCAATCGTGGATGTTATGCCTGTCATACCTGTATTCTTTTTTCTATTAGCGTTTGTTTGGCAAGCTGCTGTAAGTTTTCGATGAAATCTTTACTATTATATCTATGTCCGCCAAATTGAATGATGTATTTATTTCAAAAAAGAAAAAATGGATAAGAGCCTAGAAGTCTTATATTATGAACCCTCGATTCTAAAATTAAAATTCTTCTACATTGAATGTAGAGCTGCAGCAATAATCTTGGATCAGCCTTTCGAGCCCCCCTGCACCTACGTTGAGCGGGTACCTTTAGGTACCCACACAATACCCAAACGAATTTTTGATATTGATAAGAGTGCTTATTATAAAGGAATTCTTGCTATTTTTTTTTTAAGAATTGATTTTTGCATTTTTAGGTGTCAAAATAAACAAAACCCATCCTAGTGGATCTGTGTGGTAAGGAAAAACGGGTAATCTATTCCTTAAAAAAAATCTTGGAGATTATGTAATGCTTACTCTCAAACTTTTTGTTTATACAGTAGTGATATTCTTTGTTTCTCTCTTTATCTTTGGATTCTTATCTAATGACCCAGGACGTAATCCTGGGCGTGAGGAGTAAAAATCCCCAATTTTTGGGAATTTTTTCTTACAAATTGGATTTATTTCGTACATTTATCTATGAAAAAATCCGGGGGTCAGAATTCCTTACAATTCGAAAGTCCCAAATGATCCAAGGGGGCGGAAAGAGAGGGATTCGAACCCTCGGTACAAAAAATTGTACAACGGATTAGCAATCCGCCGCTTTAGTCCACTCAGCCATCTCTCCCCGTTCCAAATCGAAAGGTTTTCGTGATATAACAGAGGCAAGAAATAACGATTGCAAAAAATTCTTCTTGTTTTTTTCATTTTAAAATGAAAAGTGCATAAAAATTATATTGCCAATTCCTTTTTAGTTATATTCTTTTTTCTTAATGTTAATAATAAAAAAAAAAAGAAGAAAATTCTTGTTTTTTCTTTCCTAAATTCGATATAGGTTGAGAGACAGTTATATATATTTTCTCTTACGGGCATTTCGGTATAGGACCTGTTAGAATAAAAAAAGCAGGTTATAAAAAAATTCTTTTTTTTGTTGATTATTTATCAACAAAGCAAAAAGGATTCTTATCAAAGCCACCATAAAATTGGAAAGAAAGCTAAAGTAAGTAGACCTGACCCCTTGAATGATACCTCTATCCGCTATTCTGATATAAAAATTCGATGTGGATGAAATTGTTGTATAACCAGATTTTTTGTATTTCCTTAGACTTAGACCACGCAAGACAGGAATTTTTCACTATTTACGATTTCATATTCTTGTTACTAAACGTTCTATAGGAATAAGAAGAAATCCCAACTCTTTTCCGTTACACATAAAAATGGATTTCGAAAGTTAATTTTTCTTTTCAATATGTTTCTTTTTTTTTTTCTGAATCCTATTTTTGTTCTTCCACCCATGCAATAAAAATCGAATGAGAAAGGAGGGGTTTTCCCTTAAAAGATAGGCTTTGAAATAGGAATCCTGGAATAACACTGAATTCAAATGTTTATTTCCTTATTTCTCTTAGTATAAGAGAAGAGTATAAGAAAAATTAATCGAATAAAATTCATGAATTTACCACCACCTCGGTTGTGACCCCATAGATACAAATCCAAAATTTCTATCTTCGAGACCATTGAAAAAGGGCATTAAACGAGAAAGAAATCGTCTACAGATAATCAAATTATCATATGCCTTGGAAATAAGATGAGGTGCTCGGAAATGGTTGAAGTAATTGAATAGGAGGATCACTATGACTATAGCCCTTGGTAGAATTCCTAAAGAAGAAAATGATCTATTTGATATTATGGACGACTGGTTACGAAGAGACCGTTTCGTTTTTGTAGGATGGTCCGGCCTATTGCTCTTTCCTTGCGCTTATTTTGCTTTAGGGGGGTGGTTTACAGGGACTACTTTTGTAACTTCTTGGTATACCCATGGATTGGCTAGTTCCTATTTGGAAGGTTGCAATTTCTTAACCGCGGCAGTTTCCACCCCTGCCAATAGTTTAGCACACTCTTTGTTGCTACTATGGGGCCCGGAAGCACAAGGGGATTTTACTCGTTGGTGTCAATTAGGCGGTCTGTGGACTTTTGTCGCTCTCCATGGGGCTTTTGGACTAATAGGTTTCATGTTACGTCAATTTGAACTTGCTCGGTCTGTTCAATTGCGGCCTTATAATGCAATTTCATTCTCTGGTCCAATCGCGGTTTTTGTTTCTGTATTCCTTATTTATCCACTGGGACAATCTGGTTGGTTCTTTGCACCGAGTTTTGGCGTAGCAGCTATATTTCGATTCATCCTTTTCTTCCAAGGATTTCATAATTGGACGTTGAATCCATTTCATATGATGGGAGTTGCTGGAGTATTAGGTGCGGCTCTGCTATGCGCTATTCATGGGGCTACCGTAGAAAACACTCTATTCGAAGATGGTGATGGTGCAAATACCTTCCGTGCTTTTAATCCAACTCAAGCTGAAGAAACTTATTCAATGGTAACTGCTAACCGCTTTTGGTCCCAAATCTTTGGTGTTGCTTTTTCCAATAAACGTTGGTTACATTTCTTTATGCTATTTGTACCCGTCACCGGTTTATGGATGAGTGCTATTGGGGTAGTTGGCCTAGCTCTGAACTTACGTGCCTATGACTTTGTTTCCCAGGAAATCCGTGCAGCGGAAGATCCTGAATTTGAGA